AATACAGAAACAAAGAAATTTCACGGTCGAACTACCAAAAAATGGAATGGACTAAAAGCGACCTAAATGCTTCACTTGGTTTTGTATTGAAAAGCTATTTAGTAGTTCTTGTTAATCTAATTCATTGAAATTCCGTCCAGTAAAATGGAAGAATTATAAATCTCCAAAATAATAGATAAGAATATCGCAAATAGAGCCATTGCGATACCCATCAAAGGAGTAGTTCCCCAACCGGGAGCTACTTTACCATATTCCGAATTCAATGGTTTCAATAAATCCCCTATAATAGTTCGTCTTGGACCAGATCTAGAACTATCCTCAACGGTTTGTGTAGCCATAAATCCGATTTTGTATTCATTGAGAGTCGTTGACTTTGTATACCATTCTATTGTAAATAAATGATCTTATCATAGATCCGTTGTAGTCTTAAAATTATATAATAATGGAAACAGCAACCTTAGTTGCCATCTCTATATCTGGTTTACTTGTAAGTTTTACTGGGTACGCCTTATATACTGCTTTTGGGCAACCCTCTCAACAACTAAGAGATCCATTCGAGGAACACGGAGACTAGTTGAATTAATGAGCCTCCCAATATTGGGAGGCTCATTAATTCAATTGAGATAGAGATAATCAAAAATCATTTCATCTTTTTAGTTGGAACTTTAGGCGGTTCCCTAAAAAAGATAGCGAAAAAGATTATTCCTAAAGTCGAGACTAAGAGGAATGTATAAACCAATGCTTCCATAGATTCGATTGTGGTTTACAATTATAGCTTCCATACCTGTTTATTTTGGATCGTCTCCCGGATAACTAAAAAGAAAGAGTCAAAGGAAAGGCAGCAATTCAAATCAAGATTTATCCGGTACCCTATTTATGTTAAACTATGTTAAATCACAAAAATAAAGGTGAAAAGTAAGAAATCAATCTTATATCAGACTACTTGTCTTCTTGTAGTCGGATCCCCAAGTTTTTGGAATGCTCCAAATTCTACTTGAGCATCCAAATCTGGGTCAATACCGGCAAAAACATCTCTGAACAAGGTTCTAGCACCATGCCAAATATGTCCGAAGAAAAAGAGTAGAGCAAACGAAGCATGTCCAAAAGTAAACCAACCCCTTGGACTGCTACGAAAAACACCATCGGATTTCAAAGTAGCACGATCTAATTCAAAAATTTCTCCCAATTGAGCACGTCTAGCATATTTTTTCACAGTAGCAGGATCACTATAACTGACTCCATTCAGTTCGCCGCCATAGAACTCCACAGTTACACCTACTTGTTCGACACTATACTTCGATTCTGCCCTTCTAAAAGGAACATCTGCTCTAACAATTCCGTCTCCGTCTACCAAAACAACCGGAAATGTTTCAAAAAAAGTAGGCATACGACGTACAAAAAGTTCACGACCTTCTTTATCTCTAAAGATAGGGTGTCCTAACCACCCAACAGCTATTCCATCCCCGTTGTCCATTGAGCCCGCTCTGAATAATCCCCCTTTTGCCGGATTATTGCCGATGTAATCATAAAAAGCTAATTTTTCAGGAATTTTAGACCAAGCTTCTGATAAACTTTGATTTTCGGCTAGCCCAGCGCCAACTCTTCGATATATTTCTTGTTGGAAGTATCCCTGATCCCATTGATAACGAGTGGGACCAAATAATTCAATCGGGGTAGTTGCTGAACCATACCACATAGTTCCAGCAACAACAAAAGCGGCAAAAAAAACAGCAGCGATACTACTGGAAAGGACGGTTTCAATATTTCCCATACGTAATCCTTTGTATAGACGTTGGGGCGGACGGACACTAAGATGGAATAGACCTGCTAATATGCCCAATGTACCTGCTGCAATATGATGAGAGGCTATTCCTCCCGGAACAAAAGGATCAAAACCTTCCACACCCCACGCTGGATTTACAGATTGTACCCTTCCGGTTAGTCCATAAGGATCGGACACCCATATTCCAGGACCATACAACCCCGTTACATGAAATGCGCCAAACCCAAAACAAGCCAGTCCTGAAAGAAATAAATGAATTCCAAAAATCTTAGGTAAATCTAAAGAAGGTTTTCCTGTGCGTTCATCACAAAATATTTCTAGATCCCAATACACCCAATGCCAAATAGCTGCCAAAAAGCACAAGCCAGAAAACACAATATGTGCACCGGCCACACCTTCGTAACTCCAAATACCCGGATTCGTTATAGTCCCTCCTGTGATACTCCAACCGCCCCACGAATTGGTTATTCCTAAACGAGTCATGAAGGGTATAACAAACATACCTTGTCTCCACATTGGATCAAGAACAGGGTCAGAGGGATCAAAAACCGCTAATTCGTATAGAGCCATCGAACCGGCCCAACCAGCAACTAGAGCTGTATGCATTATATGGACAGAAAGCAAACGACCCGGATCATTCAATACGACGGTATGAACACGATACCAAGGCAAACCCATGGAAATACCCCTTTCTCAACGAAAAATAGACACTATGTAACTTTATTGCATTGGAAAAAACTATGCTATGTACCCCCCCCCCTTTTTTCAGTAGATTATCTCGAAGAAAGGATTCATATTTGTTCTATTCTTATTCTTTTAGTAATAATGGAAGAGTTCTGTTTGTAGGAACAAAAAGAAGCAGATCTATTCTATATCCGATAAGTACCAATACGCAATGGTAGGGGGGAGGGATCCCACGTTCATTTTCTATGAGTGAAAGCATACATATTTGTTCATATCATTAAAAAGACCTATTCCTAATAATTTTCTCCTTTAGTCATAGTCATTCTGTCTTCTTTTTTTATTTTATGTTATGAACTTATTCACTTTATGGATAAACTATGATAAAGGCTAATCTTATTAATATTAAGACAATAAACCCATTGTTACGCTTCCACATCAAAGTAAGATATAGTACTTAATTCTTTTTTTTCTTTAATGCCTATTGGTGTTCCAAAAGTACCTTTTCGAAGTCCTGGAGAGGAAGATGCATCTTGGGTTGACGTATAGTGCGACTTGTCAGATATATTGGGTCACATGGGATTCCCCCATTTTCTCCCCCGATCGAGATATCCTCTCTTTCGCCCAAGAAAGATTGATTGACTTATCAAAAATTTGGAGCGTGAAATGCAATTATATTGATTTTGTTTTTTTGGGGGGGAGGTATCCAGATTAATATTATCAATTAGAATAATTTATGGTTTAGAATACTTTATAGTTGTCTCGATTGGACCAATAAAATGAAGTATCCAGGCTCCGTTTACAAAAAACCCAATTGGTAATATATCTATGATTACTACCTTTATCATATTCTATTTTTAATTTATAAACAGGAGTGATCTTAAACTGTTTAATCAATCGAGTAATATAATGAATACATTGAATATTTGGCAGAAGACATGACATAAAAAAAATTGAAAAATAAAAAAGCCATATCAAAAAGACTTGGTATTGGGACATTTGTCCTATATGTGCAAATAAAAATAGGGCCGATCTTTACTTGACTTGGAGTAGAACATAAACCTAACAAAATTGAAGAAACCCATTCCGGAACAAGAAAATGACATCGTGATTTGTATTCAATCTCGATGAAACAATACATCAATGAGAAGTTCGTTCGATAAATTTAGTCAATTACTTTTCTATTTTTTGATATTTATAGGTAAAGTAAACAGACCAAAACGAATCTTTCTTGAAAAATAAAAATGGAATCAAAAAAGTCCTTTGTTAGAAGGAGTCCAAAAGAATGCGGGCTGTAATCTACACATTGATTCTTTTTTTCGCGATTTTTGATAACCTGTATGCATCAAAAGGTGCGCGTATGGTTCCTAAAGATACAATTTTATCCTAATCAACCGCCTTTATCGAGAAAGATTACTTTTTTTAGGCCAAGAGGTTGATAGCGAGATTTCGAATCAACTTATTGGTCTTATGGTATATCTTAGTATAGAGGATGATACCAAAGATCTGTATTTGTTTATAAACTCTCCCGGGGGGTGGGTAATACCCGGAGTAGCTATTTATGATACTATGCAATTTGTAGGACCAGATGTACAGACAATATGCATGGGATTAGCCGCTTCAATGGGATCTTTTATTCTGGTCGGAGGAGAAATTACCAAACGTCTAGCATTCCCTCATGCTCGGCGCCAATGAGTTTTGTATTTGAGAGAAAAAAGAAGACTATGCCTTCGCCATATGAAATATGACTATTAAGTAATAATAGCATGGCATTTTGAATTCGATATGAGAAAAAAAAACCATTCGATTATATATCGAAAGAGTAGTATGAGATAAGGGGCATTTCCGATTTTATCTGATCTATCGGAAGCCTATTGCAGCGTCACAAACTTTTTTGTTTTCCCCCCAGAAGACTAATTATGTTATGAAAGAATAAAAAAAAAAGAAACTTTGGGATTGTTGAATAAAAGACTAAATAAATATCTATATAAATATAAAGCAACGGAGCCATCATAGTATTTTTTAACTACTCCAAAATAAAGGGAAGGATGATTATTGGATTATTTACCGATCTGGGTCTAGTATGATAGACCCTATATTTTCTGTTTCTTCGATGGGAGGGAAAAGTGAATTCCATTGTAGAGCCGTATGCAATGCGCAAAAGATAAAGATGCCTGTACGGTTGTTCAATTCTATCTTGTTTTTCGTAGTATTTATTATTCTTTATTTGATTTGTTCTCTTTGATTTATCTTCGAGATAGAAGAACCATTTTTTATGTTATATAATCAGGGTAATGATCCATCAACCTGCTAGTTCTTTTTATGAGGCACAAACGGGAGAATTTATCCAGGAAGCGGAAGAACTGCTGAAGTTACGCGAAACCATCACAAGGGTTTATGTACAAAGAACGGGCAAACCTTTATGGGTTGTATCCGAAGACATGGAAAGAGATGTTTTTATGTCAGCAACAGAAGCCCAAGCTCATGGAATTGTTGATCTTGTAGCGGTAGAATAAAAAATAACAGGTATTTCACGAAAATAAAATACGCAATTCAAAATTTTATCTTCTTACCTACCGGGGTTTGATATAGTATTATATTAATTAATCTATTAATATAGAATTATCAATATAGAAGTAATTCCTAATCATCCGGTTAGGATCGATCTAAACCAATTCATTATGTATACGAGTCAACATGCCAACTATTAAACAACTTATTAGAAAGACACGACAGCCAATCAGAAATGTCACGAAATCCCCCGCCCTTGGGGGATGCCCTCAGCGACGAGGAACATGTACTAGGGTGTATGTGTGACTCGTTCAGAGCATGGACTGGGACAAAAGAAAAGAACCCATTTTTCCAGTATCAATGATCAGTACAATAAATAGGATAAAATGGAAGAAATCCATTCACTATATAAAAAGGATCTATCATATCCTTCTACTGTTTATCAAATTTTATGGTTTCTATTGGTGTAAATCGTAAATCCAAGCGTCTCAATTTTCAATTTAAGATGAAAAAGAATTTCCCATTGGTAGCAAATGGTTATCCATTAAGCAGGGAAAATATTATTTAAATTAAAGGGCAAAAAGATTATGCCCTTACTCTTGCAACAACGGACTAACAGGGTCAGCTACACAGCTAATCTTCATAATTAAATATCGTTACTGTATAGGTAGATCTCGTTGTGAAAGACTGATTACTGGATAATTCATAGGTAGAGCCAAAGAGTGTAAACTGTACAAGTTAACAATAGCATTGATTAAATGAAAGAAGGGGCTCCGGTGTATAGAGGGGACCTCGCCGTTTAAAAAGTAACCATAGAAACGATGGAACCCACGATTTTTTTATCCATTTAGATTTACTACTTTGTGTTTTTATTTAATATGCTTTTTTTAATATCTAGTATCACTATCCATACAATTTCTTATTTTTATTTCGAGGTGAAATGCCTAGAAGAAAAAAAGAGAAAATCGTGGTCAGGAAGGTTATAGTAGCAAAAGCCATTGGAGTTTTTATTTTATACATTGGACGAATCCGTTTTGTTATTCAAAAATTAGGAAAGGGAAAAGGAATAACTGAAAGAAGGGAAATCAATTAGTTATTCATCGAAGTTTCATTTATTCAATGACCAGAATTAAACGAGGATATATAGCTCGAAGACGTAGAACAAAAATTCGTTTATTTGCATCAAGTTTTCGAGGGGCTCATTCAAGACTTACTAGAACTATTACTCAACAGAAAATAAGAGCTTTGTTTTCGGCTTATCGGGATAGAGGTAGGAAAAAGAGAGATTTTCGTCGTTTGTGGATCACTCGGATAAATGCAGTAATTCGCGGCAATAGTGTATACTATAGTTATAATAAGTTAATACACAATCTGTACAAGAGGCAGTTGCTTCTTAATCGTAAAATACTTGCGCAAATAGCTATATTAAATAGAAATTGTCTTTATATGATTTCCAATGAAATTATAAAATAAGTAGATTGGAAGGAATTCATGGGAATGTTTTAAATTTTAAATAGAGTTCGCTGGAGAATTAACTCCGGGAAGGTAGAATAGAAATTAGTATGATACAATATAATAATATGATAAGGTCGCCAAAATGAACAAACAACACGTTCAATAAAAAAAGATTGATTCTTTTTTTTCTTATGATACAACAATCAAAATCTGGATTCGCGAATTTTTCGAACAAAACATCAATCCGCCTTTGAGTTCGTATTAGAATTTTGATTCAAGTGAAGAATAAACCTATTTCTTTTTGATTCTAAGACCAGTAGTTCTAGTGGTCGACTCACCTCTTTCAAATTGTTTCTCATTATTAAGAAAGGGTAACAAAGATAAAATACGAGCTTGCTTTATAGCACTAGCAATTAATCGTTGTTGTTTTAAGTTTAATCGATTCACCCGTCTAGATAATATTTTTCCTTGTTCACTAATAAATCGACTAATTAAACTCATGTTTCTATAATCAATTCGATCCCCCGATCCAATCGGGGGCAAACGCCTACGAAAAGATCGCTTGGATTTAAAATAGAGTCGCTTGGGTTTATCCATGATTTGTTTATTCCTTATCCCGAAAATCCAATTTTGATGAGGGATTTTGGGTTGTTTATCTTTAAATATATGTTATATAGAATATATATATAATATATATCATTTTGAATCTTCCTTGTAAGGGTGACATACAGGCGATCGGATCAGTTCGATCTATTTCTTTATCTCCCCATGAATTGTATGTTTGTAACAAAAGGGACAGAATTTTCTCAATTCCAATCGACTAGGCGTATTATGTCGATTCTTTTGAGTAATATATCTGGAAATACCAATACTCATTGATTCCTTATTAGCACCATTTCGAGTACATTTGGCACATTCCAAAATAACTGTTACTCGAACATCTTTACCCTTGGCCATGAACCTCCTTTGGATTTTTTATTTAACCAACTATTCCATTTTCCAATCCAAAGAGAAGAAAGGAACAAAAAAAAATAGAAGTTGCTAACTCGAAATAAAATTCTGAAAGATTTCGTTGAAATCAAGATAGTAATATAATTAAATAAGTAATAGAAGAATTTCTAACTACATTTATAATCCCAGTAAAGTATTTCATTTTTCATTTAAGTATTTTGTATAATATTGTTGACCTAGCCATCAATTTCCATTTCCGTTCTCATTCTCTTATATTAATTTAAATTAAATTTAATTTAGAGTCCCGGTCCGAGTTCCGAGTTTTACTGAAGTTGAATCCACTTTTATTCTTTCTCTTTTCGAACTTATTATAATTTAATAAATTCGAAAATTAAAAGAAGGGAAGGGGAGGGATTAGTCACTGATATTTGATTATATCTCTAATCTTCTTCACCCCCTCCCATGTCAATAACTAGAACGATAATTAAAAAAAGGAGAATATCAACGCATCCGGGAATAAACGATTGATCTCTATCAATAGACCTGCTAAAAACCCAAACCATAAAGTACTTACTACCGGTGCCACGGAGAGATATGTTTTTAGATCTCGCATTTGAAATCCTCCTTATTTATTGTAATTTGTAATACATATATGATCCGACATATATGTAATTAATGATCACTTGTATTTGTACGCGGAATGCCTAATTATAATGGAAATATACAAGGATTCAGTAGCTATTCCTTTTCCTAAAAAAAAAAAGAAAAAAAATACACCCTTTTATGTCCCAACATTCCCGAAAAATATTATATTCATTTTTTTACAGCGGGTTTAATTATACGTTACGTATATAAGTCTTTTATTATACTTAATAATATGTTATATGATATGAGATAAAAAAAATAAATGACAAGATAATTTTTGTATATGAATGGATAAAATAAAGATGTGGAAAACAATACAGGTATTCTCTACAATGACACTGTCGACCAATGGAAAGGGGTGTAGCGCAGCTTGGTAGCGCGTTTGTTTTGGGTACAAAATGTCACGGGTTCAAATCCTGTCATCCCTACCTATTACTTATCTTATGAGCAGTAACAAGGGATTAATTGAAATCGATTCAAATTGGGTATCCATAATCCAATACATAATATGATCAATCTTGCATTTTACAATATTCTATATAATTCTATATAATATAATAGTAGATGCATGCAAAAATATATTAGGGTTACAAAATATTTAGAAAGCGCTCTTAGTTCAGTTCGGTAGAACGTGGGTCTCCAAAACCCGATGTCGTAGGTTCAAATCCTACAGAGCGTGATTCCATTCTTGTTATTCTTAGGTCGAAAATTACAATGAAATAATTGAACAGTAATCTAAATTTGACCCCCTATGGATTAAAATTAAAACAAGTAGGGGGTCAATAAAAAAAAGAGATATTAATTAATCAAAAGTCCAACTGATCACCACGTCTGTATTGTAAATATGCAGTTACAAATAATCCAGCCAAAGTAATAGGAATTAGACCTAAGACAATTCCAAATAGCAAAACTTCAATCATTTCAATTTGTTTGAAAGGAGAAAGGGAGAGGTAATATCTATTCTTAAATATTAATTCGTATTGCACATGAATCTTAATGACCAAGAATTTGAAATTGACACGGTAAGAAACTATAGAATATATGGAATACCACAGAAAGATTTCTTTTTTTTATGAATTATTCATTCAATTAATTTCAAATAAGTCGTATCTTGTTCAAACTGATAAATAGAGCTGAAGTTATAGTTAAAACCGCTAGTAGAAAACCGAAATAACTAGTTATGGTAGGCATAAAGAGGCTAAATGAAATATGTTATTTTTTTTATACATATGTTTATAAAGCACTTCCCTAAATTTCAATTTTGGTTTTAAAAGAGATAAACAAAAATACCAATTGAAAGAATAAGTTCAATTGAAAGTTTTTGATTCAGAAATTATTATCATTAGAAATAGTAATAAAAAAATAGAGTGACATAGGTAAGAAATCAATTCATCATCTGTGATATCTATTCATCCCGTGATTCCGAATCAACAGATTCGATTCATTGTGCAACTCTTAAAAACAAATATTATTATACTAATAATTACTATCTATATTAATAATTACTATAACTATACTAATATTATATTAATATTATAAATAATAATAAAGAATTTGAAATAATAAAAAACTGTGTTGGGTAACTTCATTCAAAAAATAAATGAATTTGAATCGCTTAAAATTTCAAATTGGAAAATCATTTCTATTTTTTTTTATTATTGTATCGAATATATTGTGTATTTTCGAACCAAAAATGACCTTATAGTATAATGCCTCTTACTTTATTACTTTCCTTTTTTTTACTTTAATTTGAACTCATTAGATTCAGTAGTAGGTTCATTCACATAATATCTCAAATAAGAAGAAAAAGAGTTTTGCAGAATCTAATCGTGTTTAAAATTAGAAAGTCCCGACTTTCTAATTCTAATTAGGTCACGAAAGACCCAAAGGGCCTAATACAACAATGCTTGCATCGTGAATATTGATTCTTATTCTACTTGCTTGTTCTCTTTCTTTCATCGAACACTATCTACT